AATAAGAAGATTGTTTACGAATAAAAACTAATACAAATTCCCATTCAAATACATAAGAATTGTATAGGAACCGAAATAATCTTTTATTTTCTTTTGAAAAAACGTAAATAGATTTTTTCTGAGTAATGAGAAGACTATTCAAATTATGATATTCGTGAAGAAAGAACCGCAATAAATGTAAAAAAGGAACATCTTGAATCCAGCATTGAAGAATTTGAACCAAGATTTCCATATGTATGGGATGAGGTATTAGTATATCTGAGACATAATTTAAATGTGATAATTTGTCCTCTAAAAAGGGAAAAATGGAATGAATTGATCGTAAATTATGATATTTTGGTATTTCTTTTTCTTCGAAATAAGATACTAATCGCAACGAAAATGGAATTTCTACAATAATTGCAAAACTTTCTGATATCATTTGAGAATGAAAATGAGAAAAAAAAAAATTATTGTGGTTGTATCCAACGAATCGATTTTGATTAGAATCGTTAACCAAAGAAATAAAAAAATTCTGTTGATAGATTCGAGTAATTAAACGTTTTACAAGTACTAAACTAGATTTATTGTCATAACCAAAAACTTCCACAGGTTCGTAAAAAATCGAACCATTTAACCCATGATTATGAGCAAGTGCATAAATATATTCCTGAAAGAGTAGCGGATATAGGAAGTGTTGTTGCCGAGATCTATCCTTTTCTAAATATCTTTGTAATTCTTCCATTGACTTACATTTTTTCTACTTGAAACAAAAACAGTAGGCATTTCTTGGGTTATCAAATTATACATAGTGCAATATGGTCAGAACAAGGTATGTATTATGTACAAAAAAATATATATACCCCGGAAACAGAAAGTCCAATCAACAGATCTTTTTCCTCTCCCCTTCTATCTAATGGATTTATCCTCGTTATAATTACTAGAGGTTCAAAAATCTTTTATTTTTGCAACCCGATCGCTCTTTTGACTTTGGAACAAATTCTTTTTGTCAGTATACTGTTTCTTCTACACATTTGTTTCCAATCTATAATAGAGAATAGTTAGGATAAAAAAAAAAGAATCAAAGGACCACTCACAGGAGAACCTTTTCCCGCATCAGGCACTAATTTTTTTTAACGTCTAATTAGATCGGGTAATTATTCAAATAAAGAATAGAAGCTCGTTGCTTTTTTTTTTTTACCAGAATTGGAGCCGTAGGGCTCTATCCATTTATTCACTAAACCCAACTGTAAATGTGAATTTTTTTTTTGTCTTCCTCCTAAAATAAAAACAAAATTTTGGAATGATCTGGTAAGGATCGACTCAAAATTCTACTAAAAAAAAATAGGAATCTAATAAGAAATTAAGAAATTCCATTTTCTTCTTATTATTACGACATGCTGTTTTTTCCATCCATTACCTTTCAGGATCAGTCGCGGTTTTATAGACTCTACCAATAGTCTGGACGAATTCGTTGCTTCATCCAAATGTGTAAAAGATCATAGTCGCACTTAAAAGCCGAGTACTCTACCGTTGAGTTAGCAACCCAGATAAATATGATTTGTAGATACGATCGAAATAAAAAAAAAAATAAATTGAATTGCACTGTACAACTACGTCAAAACATTGAACTAACAAGAAATAGAAAGGAAAGATTTTATGATCAATTCTAAACACCAAAATAGCAAAATGACTGGATCGGATTCAAAAAAAAAAAAAACAACGGATTCCAAATAGAAATATCCAAATTTACAGACCGCCCATTTTCTAAAAATTTTTTATTTTCGTTAAGAAAATACATCTTGTATATGTATAACAGTAACATCATTTGACTGATGTAAAGGAAAAACAAATTAGGGGTCGGAATAAACAGATCCGCTTATCTACGATCGAATTATATTTGTTCGATACAACATTGTCAATATGAATGGAAAACAAATTCAATGAAATTAATAATTAATTAAGTATTAAGTAAATCAAATAAGAATTCGTGTTGGATTGGCACAACATAAATAAGAAATTAAGATGAAAAAAAAAATAAGGAAAAGGTAGAGAAAAAGTATGAATACAACAAGAAAAGAGCAAATTTGGAGTAACTAATTGCCAAAAATAGATACTAGTTACCTTTTCTTTTTTATTTAGTAAAAGAAATTTTTTTTTTTTCTTTATGAAGGTCTTTCTTTAACTTTAAATAATTCTGCCTTCCGTAAAATATCATGAACAGTTCCTGTAGGTTGAGCACCTTTTTCAAGGAAATAACGAATGGCAGGAACATTTAAATAAGTTTGATTCTGTATCGGATCGTAAAAACCCACTTTTTGAAGATCTCTTCCTTCTCTTCGGGATCGAACATCAATTGCAACGATTCGATAGATCGCTCATTGGGATAGATGTAGATAAATAATACCCCCCCCCCCCTAGAAACGTATAGGAGGCTTTCCCCTCATACGGCTCGAGAAAAAATGATTCGAATATTTCTGTATATTCTGTATATAATGGCAAATAGATCCATAAAATAATGAAGTCGACTATAATTTGAGTCGTTTTTTGTTCTTACTTACAGATACAGAAAAAAAGAAATATCATTCGTACTCATAACTCAAGTTGGGCAATTCTGAAAAAGTGCGAAGGTAACTCTTTAGACATTTCTTGAGTCGTCTCTAACCTCTTTTGTTTGTCTCGTCTCGAATCTATTTTTCTTCTTCATTATAATAAAATGAAATAAAATTATTGAGACAATTGAAAATAGTGTTTCCTTGTTCTGGAATCCTTTCTCTTTACTTTGTAAAATCATTAGGTTTAGACATTACTTCGGTGATCCTTATTCCTTTTCAAAATGGCAGCAACATACCTTTTGTTTTTTGTTATTTCTTTCTATGAATAATACGAAAGATTAATTCCCTTGTAATATAATACACTTTTCATTTTAATCGAAAAAAGTTTTACCAATTTCGACAAATTTTACTTTTTTATTTTATTTCAAACTTGTTCGAATTTTAACCCTTCGATTTCGATATTGAGGATATATTTACAAAGTTGGTCTAACTTATTAATTGTTACTAACCCTAGATTCTTCCCCCCGATAAATGAATCAATACTTTTTGTTCGAGCTCCATTATGTACTATTCCTATTTACCAACCCAACACAAATTGGGTTCCTAGCAAGAACAGAACAAACTATGTCGATTCAAGAGCATCTTCATTCCTATAGAAAATGGTGGATGTAAGAATCCACATCGAATCATGTCCTTCAAGTCGCACGTTGCTTTCTACCACATCGTTTCAAACGAAGTTTTACCATAACATTCCTCTGATTAAATTTCGAACCGGTATGGAATTGATTCAATATGGAATCATGAATAGTCATTGGCTCAAATGAAACAGATTTCTAAAAAAGACGAATAAACGCGTTTACTTAAGTCTTATTTACATCTTCAACAGATTGTTCGGGATGATGAATCATAAAAAGGATCATCCCTTTTTTTTTCGAACACATAAATGAAAAAGTAATTAAAAAGTAAAGGCCTTTACTTAATAGAATAATAGAATAGATTTTCAATCCCGGATGGATTTTCAATTCCGGAACAAAATCAGTTATTAACCAAATATAAGCTATTCCGATGACACGAAAAGGTTGGAAGTCTCTCTATAATATAGATTTTTCACACTTATTCAAGTACCAAGGGTTCACAAAAATGAAGATTCAAATCGTTTTTTGTTTTCGTGAGTATGGAATAGAAGAGTGTAAGATAAAAGTCGTTATTCTTTCTTTCATCTGAAAGAAAAAAGAAGAATCAAGAAAAAAAAGAATCTAATCTTTTCATATCCATCATATACAACGAACAATTGTTACTGGGAATAATCATGGATATTTAAAGGATCACGGATCCTTTTGACTTAACCAAGGGAAGGGGCCGCTGTTACTGAAATAGAACAATACAATAATAATACATAATATCTATTATACAGCATACAGACCCATTTTTTTTACTTCAGATTCAAGAATCTTTCCTCCAATTCCATAAAAATGGAATATATAAATTTTCATCCATCCAATCATTACATTATATTGATTTCCAATTATTCAATTGAATAAGCTAAAATACAAAAAAGGAAAATGGGATCCAGATCAATTTATTTTTCCTATTTTTTCCTTAGAAGTTTTAAGACGAACGATGAAATGCAATTAATACATAAAACTACGTAATCTTTAGTCTCCACATAAAGTGTGGAATTGGGATACACCATTTATTTTCTTTAGGCTTTCCTTGGGGAATGGAATAGAAAAAAGACCTTTTTTTTTTCTATTTCAATTCAGAATGCACCATGTGCGAATTCCCATTTTACGGGTATGGAACACAAGGTTTCCCTAAGTAACTAACTTCAATATGAATATGAGTATGAGCATACTCTGAATGGGAATGATCCACCCCCAATTCTTTTTTGAATTAAGAATTCAAAGAAATATCTTTATTTCTACCCGTACATTGAATTCAGAACAAAGAAGGGGTTGGGTCACACATTATATATATCCAATATCCAAGCAAGATTAAACAGAAAATTGTTAAAGAGAAGAATCTTTCGTTTCTGATGGAGACGATCTGGGACGGAAGGATTCGAACCTCCGAATAGCGGGACCAAAACCCGTTGCCTTACCGCTTGGCCACGCCCCATTTAGATTTATATTCGACACTAATAAAGACTAATATTGGTATTGGTCATTCGTCAATCCCAGCCCAAATACATATGAAATACATTGTTGCTAGGATTCAACACATGTAAATATAGAATCACAAAAAATTATTGATCAAATTATTGATCATTACATAAAATTCAATTAAGATATTGTACGAAACTATAATTCCTTGTATTCTCATTTGAGAATGAAAGGAAAGATTTTTGATTTGGGAGAGTTCGAAGAAAAAGAAGGATTTTTTTACCCGACTTTTTCTTTTTCCTTCATAAAAAGAACTCAACCAAAATCAAATTTTCTAATCTACAAGAATGAAATGTTTGTTATG